ACGGACTTTCTAGCGACCCCCAATAACCAATCTTCGCATGAATTGCTAAGGATCCAATAAGTCCAACATTGATTCCTTCAGACGTGTCAATGGGGCAAATGCGTCCGTAGTGACTGGGGTGAATATCTCGTATCCGAAAACTAGCAGTTCGCCCTGTCAATCCTCCAGGGCCCAGATAACTCGATTTTCTCCCATGAACTATTTGGGTCAATGGATTAGTTCGATCCAAAACTTGAGATAATGGGTGTAATCCAAAAAAAGATTCATAAGTGGTTGTTAATGGAGTTGAAGTTACTAAATTCTGAGGAGTGGGTATCAATTTATGCTTAATTGCTCCGCATATAGTCCCTCTAACCATATTTTCTAAACGAACCAGGGCCAATCCGAATTGGTCTTGTAAAAGATCTGCGACAGACCGAATGCGTTTATTTTTCAAATGATTCATATCGTCAAGTGTACCCATTCCAAATTTCATTCCAATCAAATGATCTGCAGCTGCCAATATATCTCGCGGTAACAAAAATGTGTTGTTCTGGGGGATATCAAGATTCAGCCTTCGGTTCATATTTCGTCGACCAATCCTTCCTAACTCACATCTTTGTTGAAAGAATTTTTTTTGTAATTCTTTACATAAGGATTCAGAAACTACTGGCTCCCCACCTACACAAGCAAATTGTTGATAAAACTCCAAAATGGCATTTTCTTTTGACCCGATTTTTTTTTTCTCCTTATCATTCAGGAAAGACAAGAAAATTTCGGGGTAGCGAGCATTTTCGAGAATTTCTCTTAGATTCGAACCCATAGCTGATAATAGAACTAGAATAGATATTTTTTGTTTCCTACTCACACGAGCCCATATCCTTGCTTTTCTATCAATCTCTAATTCTAATCTCCCTCCCCAATCTGATATTATGATGCCGGTATAGACTGAAATTCCGTTATGGTCCAATTCTGACCGGTAATAGATACCAGGGCTTTGCAATATTTGATTGATCACAATTCTGTATATTCCGTTTACTATAGAAGTTCCCAGGGAATTCATTAGAGGAATATTTCCAATAAAAATTGTTTGTTCTTGCATATCCCTACTGTTTTTCCAAATTAATCCCGCGGATACATATAATTCCGAAGAATACGTGAGTGATTCATATACAGCATCTCTTTCTTTTATCAATGGTTCTACCAATTGATATGTTTCCCCAAATAATTGAAATTCAATTTCTTGATCTGTATCTTCAATTTTTGGAAACTTATAAAGTTCCTCTGTTAAGCCCTGATCAATAAACCTACAAAACCCTTCAAATTGTATCTGATTCAATCCAGGTATTGTAGATATTGACTCATTTCCACCCCCAAGCATTTTTTTTAATTTCCCATTTATAGACAAAAACCCATTATTTGCTCATTTTTCAATCGAATCATAGGGATCGAGAGCCTAGCAATGATGGAATTTATATTCTGTTTACTGAATCACATGAAATTTTACCTAATATATGGAATGTGTGAAATATGTATGAACAAGGGAATAAAGATAATTTTTTTTTACTCAAATTGGAATTTGCAACAGATGAAAAGGAATTGATAAATTATACTTAGCCTTATGTAATTTGGTTTATAGAATATCAAAACGAAAAATGATTCAATTTCTACCATTATTATGATATTCTGTGTTCGACTCCGGTTGGATACCATAAAAGTATTCGGGATTTGGTCTGTTCAATGAGACAAAGACATAATAGTCAAAAATAATATAGAATTTGGAGTCCTTAACTTTTTCGCGGATTCATGGGTTCCTTTTTTTTTTTTAGTCATATTCTACGAATATGATTGAAGTGTATAAAATGTATAATATAAGAAGGCTGATGTTTATTAAATAATTTAATAAACATTTACAGATCTAACTATAGCTATCTATATATGTCTTGATATACATATGCCGTGTCTTTCCTTTATTCTGGACCTATTCTGTACAGTGCACGTATGGACATCGTATACAGATAAATTACCCGATTAGATAATATTGTGTACCAATTAATGTTCTGGGATTTAGATATACCCGAAATTGCTGTTATAATTGAAATTGAAATTGCGAAGGATTTTTTTTTCAATAAAAAAACCAATACTGATTGTATCCATTTTGATTTTCTTATATCATTAAGGAAACGCAATTTGAGATTCAAATTTACGAATCATTCATGAATTAATAGTTAACGGTTCCAGTTTGTTCTGAATTTTTTCTTTTCTGACTGAAAACTAAAAATTTTGTTTTTCACCAGAAAAAGTAAGGGAAATTTTTAGAGATTGTGTGGTTTTAAGATACTATACAATCAATAGAAGGGATGGATCCAAGCCAAACAAAAAGAAATCTTTCTTTTAGAAAAGCAGTTAAGAAAAACGGGATTAAGATTCAAAATACAAGTACAATAAATAAGAAGACAAAGGGAGATTTTTTTCATAGATTTTGATTTGGTATCGTTATCGTTTTGGCGGCATGGCCGAGCGGTAAGGCGGGGGACTGCAAATCCTTTTTCCCCAGTTCAAATCCGGGTGTCGCCTAATCACCAAAAGAATTGACATACTCCCTTCTGTTTTGCTGCTATAATTTGAAAAATTTTTCCGGCGGAAGCCAACGGAGGAAACTGATAAATCTTGATAGTCCTTCCATTACTAATGGAGTGTCTATGTCTACGAGCCGAGTTTGGAATTCAATTGGATAGCAGGACGGAAATCGAATTCCGTTTTTATTTTAGTTGCGGAAAGGCCAGAAGAGACTTTGTATACATATTCATCAAAGTCTTTGAGTACTCCGGCATTCAATCAATATTAATTCGATTGAATGAGTAATTGGCTTTTACTTAGTATATATACCTGTTTTCTTTTTTCGTTAACCTCTAGTCAAAGAACATAATAGGGCGTCCTCCGATTGTTTCATAGAGACAATAAGGAGACGTTAAGTTAAGGATTAGATCAAAAGAAAATGGGAAAGAAATAGGGTATGGGCTAGGTAGTGATCTACCTTTCTTCTATTTTTTTATACTTTTTATTTAACTTAATGAAGGGCAACAAAAGAAAGAATCGATTTTTATTATTTCTACATACTATATATTAGTAGCATTTCTTTGATACTTCCAAGGGGGTCTCCGCATATTTTTCTTGTGCTTAATCGTTTCTTTTCTGATTATACTAGAACTCTTATAAGACCCCTTATAAGTTCGAGTTGGATTTATTGGATTGTTTCATCAACGATCTTAGGTCAGAATTTTTGACTCTGCGCCAGTGATTCCACTATTATTTATTAGTGAACAATAATTCAAGAATTCCGTCATAGAGATAGGGGACATAATTCACATGGATATAGTAAATCTCGCTTGGGCTGCTTTAATGGTAGTCTTTACATTTTCTCTTTCACTCGTAGTATGGGGAAGAAGTGGACTCTAGAAGTATTACTAATTGTAATTGAGTTTAGGAATTAAACTGTATCAATTTTGATATAAATTGTTCAGATCTGAAAAGCTTTTTTTAGTTGAAATTTCATTATTTCAACACTATTTCAATTTAAAATTCAATTTTTAAATTGAAATAGAAAAATATCTGCATTTCAAAATTTTCTTGGGTTTTAGTGTAGTAATATAGTTTATGAATAATATATATGAAGAATATTCTTTCAATCAAACAAATATTTCAATTATTTCCGTGTTTGTATTTCGAAAGTAAAAAGATTACTAAAGTAAAAGAAATACAAATGGTAGTAAATTTATTCCAACTGAATTCTTGATCAATTTTCTATTTCGATGAACCGACTCTTACTAAAATTAGATTAGATATGAACCTTGAGGAAGAGTTGAACTTTTTTTATTTTACTTTTTTTGTTCCTTTTTTATTATTCAAATATTAAAAAAGAAAAGAGTTCTGTTATTCCATTAACGTTACGTAGATACACATTTTCTATCGGAAACAACACAGACATAGTAGTTCTTTAACGAGATACTACACAGACTAAAATAGTGTCTTGTCTTGGGCGAGTCACATATTGCGCACTTCCCGTTTGTTTGAATATTTTGAAAATTTGATTTATGTTGTACTTGTTTTATTGAACGCACTATTCAAACGTTAAAAGAGGTTTACTAATCCTTTAGCCCCCTTTTTTTTTTTCGAAATTCGAAGGAGTTTCCATAGATCATCTGTAAACTGATGGATCAATGACTTCTTCGTCAGAATGCTATGCTAATAAAAAGATTACTTTCATTTTCTTTTATTATACCCATCAAAGAGGCCCTTGATTCTTTTGATCGGAATTCATATTGAAAATAATCAGCAATCCGGGAATTAGAATCGTACGAGTCGCTTTTCAATTATTTCAAATTGATTGAAATCAACACAAATTAAATATAAGACAGATGGATAAAGCAAAGAAATCGAATTGGGGGGGGGGGGGCACATGTAATTGATATCCATATATATACCGATATATAGAAATCTGACGAACTATTGTAGATTGATCTCTATTAAATTAATCCGGATTACAATACACCTTATATACATAACAATAGTAGATAATATGCATAACAATAGTAGATAGTATGGTAGAAAGAAATATCTGAATCTTTCTACCATAACTATCGTATTTATTTCATAGAATACGGCGAATTCTAGTCTGCCCCGTTCATTTAAGACGCGAAATTTGAATCCCTTTCTTCTCTTCAATTATTGATAAGAACGAAAAAGTCCAGTTTAATTCAAATTAATCACCTTGGCTGACTGTTTTGACGTATATTATAAGTAAAAAAGCGGTAGGAACTAGAATAAACAGTGCAGTAGCAATAAATGCGAGAATATTTACTTCCATAATCTCATTGTTTCGTTTTTCTTTAATTTAATTCGCAATAACTCGGGAGTTAATCCCATAGAGATAAGAAATCTTTCGCTTGTAAATTCAATGGGATGAATTACATCTCGATGATATCGAATCGGATCCATCAATATCATGAATAACAATATCTGCACTATCAAATCAACTCATCGTCAAGAATTGAATAGTATAACATAGGACGATCTTTTATCCATACGGAACTCCAAATTTTATTCCTGATCCAACCAATAATTTTCCTTTTTTTTTATCATTCTTTTTTATTCTTTCTTTTATATAACCTACCGCCCTGTTTGTACAACCATCTGATGAAGTATCATTGACCCGCCCTTACACGTACCATTGATTCTAAACAACCCCCAACAAACAATAGACGATAAATAAAAAAAAGAGGAAGGAGTTAAGTTCGAAACTTCTTTTTTTACTGATCGAATCTAATCTCCTTGGAAAACAAAAGAAGGATGATAAATACGAGTACAGGTTTCGGTATAAAAAATCTAATATTCCATCAAATTAACTAGAAATTAATTATTATTATTTATTTTTATATAAAAATAAATAAAGTTTGTTCTTTCAAGGAAACCCCTTAATAAAAAAATGTCGCTCCCCTAATAAAAAAGCGATCCCTGAAAGTATTCTATTACAATAACTAAGTTATTTTATATCGTGCAAATTCCATTTATATATGGAATTCCGGGAAACATACAGTACTCTACTCTATTCGACAGAGTAGCAGTAATCGAAAAAGCCATACCCGGTACAGTATGGTATCTCTTGGAATCCTGAATGTGCTGATACCAATAATTGTCCTAATCCACATATGTCTATCGCTCATCAATCGAATCAGTACTAGTCAAAGAAATGAAAATTCCCCGATTGATGATAAATGTCAAATAAAAAAGAAAAAAAAATAAAGAAGAGGGATTGCTGTTGGGAACGAAATTCGACTTACTTTCACAAAAAATAGAGAGCGGAGTTTCTATATTTTTTTTTATTGGATCCGTCGGGACTGACGGGGCTCGAACCCGCAGCTTCCGCCTTGACAGGGCGGTGCTCTGACCAATTGAACTACAATCCCAAGTAAATACAATAATAAAATAAAGTATTATGTATACATATTTTTATTATTTTATTCTAACCCCTTCCATTTTGCATTTAGATTCAAATTGGCGTGTTGTAACAGAGCCGCGAGTGATATATATAATACTCATATTGGTATGCGCTTTAGTGAGACTGACCTGGATTAGGATTACTAGTAATCCTTTCGTTATTGCCAAATAAATGGGATAATTACTTTTTCAATGAAAAGGGTTTTTTTCTTTATCCCTTTCCTTCGATTGTATTTTATACTTACAGATCCTGATATGAATCTAGATCATTATCAAGATATGAATTTAGATCATTATCAAGATCCTAATTTGTTGGAAAAATAGAGTAAATAAATAGTGTTATAGATATAGCAGAGAAGAAAATTTCTCTTACATATTGGGGGATCGGGCATTTCTGGAGAGCACAAAATGGGTTATATGATACCATTTCGTGGTAGATCGGCAGATTTTTGGGCCGAGCTGGATTTGAACCAGCGTAGACATATTGCCAACGAATTTACAGTCCGTCCCCATTAACCGCTCGGGCATCGACCCAGGAAGAATAAATTCCAGGCTTATTGATAATCCATGATCAACTTCCTTTCGTAGTACCCTACCCCCAGGGGAAGTCGAATCCCCGCTGCCTCCTTGAAAGAGAGATGTCCTGGACCGCTAGACGATGGGGGCATATCATACTTGAACGACCGCCAGGATACTATGCTGATAGTATGCACAATTTTTAAAATTGTCAATATAATGGGATGGTATGACTCGAGACGGAGGATCTTTCCATCTTTCACGATTCTATAGCATTTTTTTACGCCAATAATTTAGTTCATAATTTAGTTCAGAGTCTGCGCCAAATTTCTTTATCAATCATTCAATGAAATATGTTGGATCCCTGTTAAATTAGTAGGTACGTGTATCAATCCAATCAATTTCGTTATGATGTCAATTACAATCGGAAAAAATCCATTGTCATTGGATTGCTATTTATTAAATCCAATATCAATAAACCATTTTATTTTAACTATATTCACTAGTATATCCTCCCCTAGAATTTTATTTAACAGACAAGTCAAATTTTTCATTTCTGAACGAACCGCTATACATATAAGATATAGTCTTATATGTACATATATTATAATAAGTCTATATACTAAACTCATAGTGACTAGTGACTTTATTCAGGAATTGAATCAAACGAGCCCTTTTAACTCAGTGGTAGAGTAACGCCATGGTAAGGCGTAAGTCATCGGTTCAAATCCGATAAGGGGCTTTGGTTTTTTTATAAATAAAAAAAATCTGGCGGTAGTATTCCTATTTGAATTAGGAATAAAGTTATTGTGGATATTTGTAATAAATCAAAGTAACAAATTATATAATGTAATATACGTATAATTTTATATCATTATATAAATGATAACATACTAATAAATTAGAGTTAAATTAGAGTATAGTTATAAATTTGCTTATTATTTAATATTCTAAATTAGAATAAAAATAAATATGGATAAGTCGTCTCCTTGAATAAAATATTTTCAT